TTTTCCAGTAGTAATTCTAGGTACTATTGCATGTAATGTAGGCTTAGCAGTTCTAGAACCATCAATGATTGGTGAACCAGCGGATCCATTTGCAACTCCTTTGGAAATATTACCCGAATGGTACTTCTTTCCCGTATTTCAAATACTTCGCACAGTACCCAATAAGTTATTGGGTGTTCTTTTAATGGTTTCAGTACCAACAGGATTATTGACAGTACCCTTTTTGGAGAATGTTAATAAATTCCAAAATCCATTTCGTCGTCCAGTAGCTACAACAGTCTTTTTGATCGGTACCGCAGTAGCTCTTTGGTTAGGTATTGGGGCAACGTTACCTATTGATAAATCTCTAACTTTAGGTCTTTTTCAAATTGATTCAACTGCGAAATACCACGATGTGGGTATCTAGGGAATAGTCGCTTCTAAAGTGAATCCTCCCTAGATACATGAATTTTATTATGATCTATTCGCGAAAATATGTATCGCGTGTCGAAGATCAAAAATAAAGTTTTTTCTTTATAATCTTTATTTATAAAAAAAAATATGAAATAATTCTAATAGATTTAAAATGAAAACTTATTCTTAGGTAAATTGATTGCGAAATGCTTCTGTAGAGTGTCCAATATCTGTTTTACATCTTCTGCGCGAAAATATTCAATTCTCATAAGATCCTCTTGACTGTTACTCAAAAGGTCCAATAATGTATGTATATTGGACCTTTTGAGACAATTATAGGTCCTGGGGGATAGTTCTGATTGGTCAATAAAAATACATTTCAATGGAATTCCTTTTTTGTTTTTCTTTAGATTAGTTAACCCATTTTGAAAGGTAAAAGGGGGTAGAGTAAACCTTTTTTTATTTTCCTTGAAATGAATGCCCCCTTCCTCCGCGTGTAGAAAAGGAATAAATAAATCAATCAAATTACGAGAAGCTTCATAAAGCGCTTCCTTAGGAGTTAAACTTCCATTCGTCCATATTTCTAGAAAAAGTATTTCTTGTTTTTCATTTCCATTCCCATAAGAATGAATACTATGATTCGCATTTCGGACAGGCATGGATACAGCATCTATAGGATAACTTCCATCTTGAGAGTTATTTGTGGGGTTCATACGGTATCCGCGATCTCTCTTGATTTGTAATCCAATACGCAAATCAATTGGTTCCGTCAGGTTAGCTATATGCTGTGTTGCGTCAACTATTTCCACGGAAGGTGGTGAGATGATATCTTGAGCGGTTACGTATCTAGGACCCCTGACACAAATGGATGCGTCTCTAACTCCATACAGATTATTTCTCAATACAATTTCTTTCAAATTTATTAAAATTTCGTGTACCGATTCCTCAATACCTACTATCGTAGAATATTCATGCGGCACCTTCTCAGATTTTGCACGTGTGATACATGTTCCTTCTATTTCTCCAAGTAAAGCCCTTCGCATGGCAATACCTATGGTATCGGCTTGCCCTTTCATGAGTGGGGACAGAATGAAACGACCATAATAAAGACGCTTACTGTCTACTCTTGATTCAACACATTTCCACTGTAGTGTTCGAGTGGATCCTGCTATTTCCTCTCGAACCATACTAATATTATTATTTGATTAGATCATTGAATCATTTATTTCTCTTGAAATCCATTTAATTCTTATTTTTACACACGTCTTTTTTTAGGAGGTCGACATCCATTATGTGGCATAGGTGTTACATCACGTACGAAACTTAATAGTATACCACTTCTACGAATGGCCCGTAATGCTGCGTCTCTTCCGAGACCGGGACCTTTTATCATAACTTCTGCTCGTTGCATACCCTGATCAACTACAGTACGAATAGCATTTAAAGCGGCGGCTTGAGCAGCATAGGGTGTCCCTCTTCTTGTGCCTTTGAATCCAGAAGTACCGGCGGAGGCACAAGAAACCACTCGACCTCGTACATCTGTAACAGTTACAATGGTATTGTTGAAACTCGCTTGAACATGAATAACTCCTTTTGGTATTCTACGTCCACTTTTACGTGAACCAATACGCCCATTCCTACGCGAACCAATTCTTGGTATAGGTTTTGCCATATTTTATCATCTCATAAATATGAATCAGAAATATATAGAAAGATATGGAGATATCCATTTCATGTTAAAACAGATCCTTTATTTTTACATGGGCCTTCCTTGAGAAACTTTAGAAAGATTATCCTTGTCTCTGTTTATGTCTCGGATTGGAACAAATCACTATAATCCGTCCGCGCCTACGGATCAGTCGACATTTTTCACAAATTTTACGAACAGAAGCCCTTATTTTCATATTTCTCACTCCTTACCTTAATTGGGAATCTATTTCTTGGAAGAAAATAAGTCTCTTGTATTTTTTAGCTTCGAATTGTATCTCCCATAAAAGGAATGTTTTCAAAAATCATCTATCTAATCGTTCGAATCTTTGTTGCGAAGTCTATAAATTATACGCCCCCTGGTTGAATCATACCTACTTATTTCGATTTTGACTCTATC